GCTAGTGTAGCTTAAATCAAAGCATAGCACTGAAGATGCTAAGATGGACCCTGAAAAGTCCCACATGCACAAAGGCATGGTCCCGACCTTATTGTCAGCTTTAACTCGACTTACACATGCTAGTCTCCGCCTCCCAGTGAGTATGCCCTCAGTCCCCCGCCCGGGGCAGAGGAGCGGGCATCAGGCACAATAGTTAGCCCAAGACGCCTAGCCTAGCCACACCCCCAAGGGAATTCAGCAGTGATAGATATTAAGCAATAAGTGTAAACTTGACTTAGTTAGAGTTTAAGAGAGCCGGTAAAACTCGTGCCAGCCACCGCGGTTAGACGAGAGGCCCCAGTTGACAATGTCACGGCGTAAAGGGTGGTTAGGGGATTTACTAATAATAAAGCCGAATGGCCCCTTGGCCGTCATACGCTCCTAGGCGTCCGAAGCCCTATTACGAAAGTAGCTTTAGAAGGCCCACCTGACCCCACAAAAGCTGAGAAACAAACTGGGATTAGATACCCCACTATGCTCAGCCGTAAACCAAAACACTAAATTACAACTAGTCGTTCGCCAGGGTACTACGAGCATTAGCTTAAAACCCAAAGGACCTGACGGTGCCTCAGACCCCCCTAGAGGAGCCTGTTCTAGAACCGATAACCCCCGTTAAACCTCACCACTTCTAGTCACCCCAGCCTATATACCGCCGTCGTCAGCTTACCCTGTGAAGGAAACAAAAGTAAGCAAAATGGGTAAAACCCAAAACGTCAGGTCGAGGTGTAGCGCATGAAGCGGGAAGAAATGGGCTACATTTTCTAATGCAGAATATTTACGAATATGCATCATGAAACAATGCTTAAAGGAGGATTTAGTAGTAAAAAGGAAGCAGAGTGTCCTTTTGAACCCGGCTCTGAGGCGCGTACACACCGCCCGTCACCCTCCCCTGTCAATAAGCACTCAAGGTAATTAACACCCTAGCACCGACAAGGGGAGGCAAGTCGTAACATGGTAAGTGTACCGGAAGGTGCACTTGGATCAAACCCAGGGTATGGCTGAGCTAGTTAAGCACCTCACTTACACCGAGAAGACATCCATGCAAATTGGATTACCCTGAGCCAAACAGCTAGCTTAAGTATTATACTAACAAAACAACATTAATAACACATATAAACCTAAAAGTAAAAACTAAACCATTTTTAAGTCCGAGTATGGGAGACAGAAAAGATTCACCTAAGCAATAGAGAAAGTACCGCAAGGGAAAGCTGAAAGAGAAATGAAAAAATCCATATAAGCGATAAGAAGCAGAGACTAATTCTCGTACCTTTTGCATCATGATTTAGCTAGAAATATTCAAGCAAAGAGACCTATAGTTTGAAACCCCGAAACCAGGTGAGCTACCCCGAGACAGCCTATTTAGGGCCAACCCGTCTCTGTGGCAAAAGAGTGGGAAGAGCTCCGGGTAGAAGTGACAGACCTAACGAACCTGGTGATAGCTGGTTGCCTAAGAAATGGATAGAAGTTCAGCCTTGCACCCCTTGAATCCAGCAATATAAAACTAAGATATGAGAGATATGCAAGAGTTAGTTGAAGGAGGTACAGCTCCTTTAACAAAGGATACAACCTTAACAGGAGAATAAAGATCATAATATTTAAAACACACTGTTTTAGTGGGCCTGAAAGCAGCCACCTAACTAGAAAGCGTTAAAGCTCAGACAGAAAAAAGTTTATTATTCTGATAAAAAATCTTATTTCCCTAATTATATTAGGCTATTCCATGCACCCATGGAAGAAATTATGCTAGAATGAGTAACAAGAAGACCCCGCCCTTCTCCCGAGCACAAGTGTATACCGGACTGGACACACCACCGGTTATTAATGAACTCAACCCCAGAGAGCAATGTGAACAGTAAAATAATCAAGAAAAACACACAAAATACAAATCATTAACCCCACACTGGAGTGCTATATTAAAGGAAAGACTCAAAGAAAAGGAAGGAACTCGGCAAACACAAGCCTCGCCTGTTTACCAAAAACATCGCCTCCTGCAACTAAGCCATGTATAGGAGGTCCAGCCTGCCCAGTGACTACGGGTTCAACGGCCGCGGTATTTTGACCGTGCAAAGGTAGCGCAATCACTTGTCTCTTAAATAGAGACCTGTATGAATGGCTAGACGAGGGCTTAACTGTCTCCCTTTTCAGGTCAGTGAAATTGATCTGCCCGTGCAGAAGCGGACATAAAAATGCAAGACGAGAAGACCCTTTGGAGCTTTAGGTACAACAACCGACCACGTTAAACAATTTAATACAAAACATAAACTAAGTGGACTAACGGGGACTTACCTTCGGTTGGGGCGACCACGGAGGAAAATAAAGCCTCCAGGTGGACTGGGCATTAGCCTAAAGCCAAGGGGGACACCCCTAAGCAGCAGAACATCTGACCAAAATGATCCGGCCCCACGGCCGATCAACGAACCAAGTTACCCTAGGGATAACAGCGCAATCCTCTCCCAGAGTCCATATCGACGAGAGGGTTTACGACCTCGATGTTGGATCAGGACATCCTAATGGTGCAGCCGCTATTAAGGGTTCGTTTGTTCAACGATTAAAGTCCTACGTGATCTGAGTTCAGACCGGAGCAATCCAGGTCAGTTTCTATCTGCAACGCTACTTTTCCTAGTACGAAAGGATCGGAAAAGAGGGGCCTATACTTGAAGCACGCCCCACCCCTAATTTATGAAACCAAATAAATAAAGTAAAGGGAGAGCCTAAGCGAAATACTTCAAGATAAGAAGTTACTAGGGTGGCAGAGCATGGTAATTGCGAAAGGCCTAAGCCCTTTTTATCAGAGGTTCAAATCCTCTCCCTAGTTATGTTAAACATTTTAATTGTTCATCTTATTAACCCACTAGCATATATTGTTCCTGTACTCTTAGCTGTAGCCTTCTTAACATTACTAGAACGAAAAGTTTTAGGGTATATACAACTACGAAAAGGCCCAAACGTGGTAGGACCCTATGGACTTCTTCAGCCTATTGCTGACGGCGTTAAATTATTTATTAAAGAGCCCGTACGCCCCTCAACATCCTCCCCTTTTCTATTCTTAGCCACCCCTATGCTCGCATTAACCTTGGCCTTGATTTTATGAGCACCTATTCCCATACCCCATCCAGTTACGGACCTTAATCTAGGTATCCTATTTATTCTTGCATTATCCAGCCTCGCTGTTTATTCCATCCTAGGCTCAGGCTGAGCATCTAACTCAAAATATGCACTAATTGGCGCTTTACGAGCAGTAGCCCAAACCATCTCCTATGAAGTTAGTCTAGGACTAATCCTACTTTCGGTAATCATTTTCTCCGGGGGTTACACCCTTCAGACCTTTAATACAACCCAAGAAGGAGTTTGACTATTAATCCCCGCCTGACCCTTAGCAGCCATGTGGTACATCTCTACACTAGCAGAGACAAATCGAGCCCCCTTCGACTTAACAGAGGGAGAATCAGAATTAGTATCTGGCTTTAACGTAGAGTATGCAGGAGGCCCATTCGCCTTATTTTTCCTCGCGGAATATTCCAATATCTTGTTAATAAATACCTTATCAGCAGTTCTATTTATAGGAGCATCACATACCCCAAGTATCCCTGAACTAACTACCATTAACTTAATGATAAAGGCCGCCCTCTTATCAATCCTCTTTCTATGGGTCCGAGCATCATACCCTCGATTCCGGTATGATCAGTTAATACACTTGGTATGAAAAAGTTTCCTCCCCTTAACCCTCGCCTTTGTACTCTGACACACCGCCCTCCCAATTGCAATGGCAGGGCTTCCCCCTCAGTTATAAAGGAACTGTGCCTGAGTACCCAAGGACCACTTTGATAGAGTGACTTACAGGGGTTAAAATCCCCTCAGCTCCTAGAAAGAAGGGAATCGAACCCATACTCAAGAGATCAAAACTCTTGGTGCTTCCTCTACACCACTTTCTATTAAGACGAGGTCAGCTAAATTAAGCTTTCGGGCCCATACCCCGAACATGATGGTTAAAATCCCTCCTTCGTCAATGAACCCCTACGTATTAATAATTCTATTATCTAGCCTCGGCCTAGGGACCACCCTAACATTTACCAGCTCCCACTGGCTATTAGCATGAATAGGCTTGGAAATTAACACCCTGGCAATTACTCCCCTAATAGCTCAACATCATCACCCCCGGGCAGTAGAAGCAACAACCAAATATTTTTTAACTCAAGCCACCGCAGCCGCTATAATCCTGTTTGCAAGCACCACCAACGCCTGACTGACAGGAGAATGAGATATTACTAACCTTACCAATCCTATAGCCAACACAATGTTTATAATTGCCTTAGCCTTAAAAATAGGACTTGCCCCCATACATTTCTGATTACCAGAAGTCTTACAAGGACTGGACCTTACTACCGGACTCATTCTATCCACATGACAAAAACTGGCCCCTGTTGCCCTAATCTTACAAACATCCCAAAATATAAATCCACTTCTCCTCACAATTCTCGGTATTTCATCCGCTCTCATCGGGGGATGAGGAGGCCTTAATCAGACACAACTGCGTAAGATTATAGCCTACTCCTCAATTGCTCATATAGGATGAATAGTAATTATTCTACAGTATGCCCCTCAACTTACACTCCTAGCCCTTTCCATTTATATTCTCATAACCTCCGCAGCTTTCCTAACACTTAAATTGTCTGACGCCACCAACATCAGCACATTAGCAACTACCTGGTCAAAAAGCCCGATTCTTACATCAACCATAGCCCTAGTGCTTCTCTCTCTAGGCGGACTGCCCCCACTTACAGGATTTATGTCAAAATGACTAATTTTACAAGAGTTGGCAAAACAAGACCTTCCCCTCACTGCAACACTTATAGCCCTCACCGCACTAATTAGTTTGTATTTTTATCTACGTCTATGCTACGCCATGACCCTTACTATTTCTCCTAATACCTCAGGATCAACAGCCCCGTGGCGATCCCCCACTGCTCAAAACTCCCTCCTCCTAGCCCTATCCACAACCGCTGCTTTAGGTCTACTGCCCATAACCCCAGCCCTCTTGATGCTAATCACCTAGGGGTTTAGGATAATATTAAACCAAGAACCTTCAAAGCTCTAAATAGAAGTGAGAATCTTCTAACCCCTGAATAAGACCTACGAGATACTAACTCGCATTGTCTGGTTGCAAACCAAGTGTTTTATTTAAACTAAGACCTTTTCTAGATGGGAAGGCCTCGATCCTACAAACTCTTAGTTAACAGCTAAGCGCTCAAGCCAGCGAGCATCCATCTACTTTTCCCGCCGTTAGCCTAGTAAGGCGGGAAAAGCCCCGGCAGACTGTTAGCCTGCGTCTTCGGATTTGCAATCCAATGTGTTCTTCACCACAAGGCTGTGACAGGAAGAGGATTTAAACCTCTGTCTTCGGGGCTACAACCCACCGCCTATGCATTCGGCCATCCTACCTGTGACAATCACGCGCTGATTCTTCTCCACTAATCACAAAGACATTGGCACCCTTTATCTTGTATTTGGTGCCTGAGCTGGAATGGTAGGAACTGCATTAAGCCTACTAATCCGAGCTGAACTGAGCCAACCAGGCTCGCTTTTAGGCGATGACCAAATTTATAATGTAATCGTCACTGCCCATGCATTCGTAATAATTTTCTTTATAGTAATACCCATTCTCATTGGAGGCTTTGGAAATTGACTAGTTCCACTAATAATTGGGGCCCCAGACATAGCATTCCCGCGAATAAATAACATGAGCTTCTGGTTACTACCCCCCTCATTTCTACTTCTATTAGCCTCCTCTGGTGTAGAAGCTGGAGCTGGAACAGGGTGAACAGTCTACCCTCCACTAGCTGGTAACCTTGCCCATGCTGGTGCCTCCGTCGATCTAACAATCTTTTCACTTCACTTAGCAGGTGTCTCATCAATTTTAGGTGCAATCAATTTTATTACTACAACTATTAACATGAAACCACCAGCCATCTCTCAATATCAGACACCTCTGTTTGTATGGGCCGTACTAATTACAGCCGTTCTCCTATTATTATCTCTTCCCGTACTAGCCGCAGGAATTACCATGCTACTCACTGACCGAAACCTAAATACCACCTTCTTCGACCCTGCAGGAGGCGGAGACCCAATTCTCTACCAACATCTATTTTGATTTTTCGGACATCCCGAGGTCTATATTCTTATTCTCCCAGGCTTCGGAATTATCTCTCATGTGGTAGCTTATTATGCAGGCAAAAAGGAGCCATTCGGATATATGGGAATGGTTTGAGCTATAATAGCCATCGGACTTCTAGGCTTTATTGTCTGAGCTCATCACATATTTACAGTTGGTATAGACGTGGATACACGAGCATATTTTACATCCGCAACAATAATTATTGCTATCCCTACAGGTGTAAAAGTATTCAGCTGATTAGCAACCCTTCACGGTGGGTCTATCAAGTGAGAAACCCCAATGTTATGGGCCCTAGGATTTATTTTCCTCTTTACGGTAGGCGGACTAACAGGAATTGTCCTGGCTAACTCATCACTCGACATTGTCCTCCATGACACATACTATGTTGTAGCCCATTTCCACTACGTATTATCTATAGGGGCCGTATTTGCCATTATAGCAGCCTTTGTACACTGATTCCCACTATTTACCGGATACACTCTTCATGGCACCTGAACAAAAATCCATTTCGGAGTAATATTTATTGGTGTCAACTTAACATTTTTCCCACAGCATTTCCTAGGCCTGGCTGGAATACCACGACGGTACTCTGATTACCCGGACGCCTACACACTGTGGAATACAGTATCATCCATTGGGTCATTAATCTCACTAGTAGCAGTAATTATATTCCTGTTTATCTTATGGGAAGCTTTTGCCGCCAAACGAGAAGTATCATCTGTAGAGTTAACTATAACAAATGTTGAATGACTCCACGGCTGCCCACCCCCCTACCACACATTCGAAGAACCAGCATTTGTTCAAATTCAATCAAACTAACGAGAAAGGGAGGAATTGAACCCCCATGTGCTGGTTTCAAGCCAGCCACATAAACCACTCTGTCACTTTCTTAGAGATATTAGTAAAATAAAAATTACATCACCTTGTCAAGATGAAGTCGCGGGTTAGATTCCTGCATATCTTAAGCTTAAAGCTTAATGGCACATCCAACACAGCTAGGATTCCAAGACGCGGCTTCACCCGTTATAGAAGAACTTCTTCACTTCCATGACCATGCACTAATAATTGTATTTTTAATTAGCACCCTAGTTCTTTATATTATTGTTGCAATGGTATCAACCAAACTCACAAATAAATATATTTTAGATTCCCAAGAGATTGAAATCGTATGGACTATTCTCCCCGCCGTAATTCTGGTCCTAATTGCTCTTCCATCCCTCCGAATTCTCTACCTAATAGATGAGATTAATGATCCCCACTTAACTATTAAAGCAATAGGACACCAGTGGTACTGAAGTTACGAGTACACGGATTACGAGGACCTCGGATTTGACTCTTACATGGTCCCCACACAAGACCTGACCCCTGGGCAATTCCGACTATTGGAAACAGACCATCGAATGGTTGTACCAATAGAGTCTCCTGTACGTGTCCTAGTATCTGCTGAAGACGTATTACATTCCTGGGCTGTCCCATCCCTTGGGGTAAAAATAGATGCAGTTCCTGGTCGCCTAAATCAAACTGCCTTCATCGCTTCACGCCCAGGCCTATTTTACGGACAATGTTCTGAAATCTGCGGAGCCAATCACAGCTTTATACCAATTGTAGTTGAAGCAGTCCCTTTAAAACACTTTGAAGACTGATCATCTATAATACTCCAAGACGCCTCACTAGAAAGCTAATTATTGGACAAAGCGTTGGCCTTTTAAGCCAAAGACTGGTGACTTCCGACCACCTCTAGTGACATGCCACAACTGAACCCCGGCCCTTGATTTGCCATTCTAGTATTTTCATGATTAGTATTTCTCACCATTATTCCAACCAAGATTTTAAACCACACTTCTACAAACGAACCCTCCTCAATAAGTGCTGAAAAACACAAAACTGAATCCTGAGATTGACCATGATAACAAGCTTCTTTGACCAATTCGCAAGCCCCTCCTATTTAGGCATCCCTCTAATTGCCGTTGCAATTGCACTACCCTGAGTAATGTACCCCACCCCCTCATCCCGCTGAATTAATAACCGCCTTGTTACTCTTCAAGGATGATTTATTAATCGATTTACAAATCAACTTCTACTTCCACTGAGTACAGCAGGTCATAAATGAGCCCTTCTATTAGCTTCATTAATAATTTTCCTTATCACAATTAATATGCTAGGCTTACTTCCATATACATTTACACCAACAACACAACTGTCCCTTAATATAGGATTTGCAGTGCCCCTGTGACTTGCCACAGTAATTATTGGAATGCGTAATCAACCAACTGTGGCCCTTGGTCACCTTCTCCCAGAAGGTACACCAATCCTCCTTATTCCAGTTCTAATTATTATCGAAACCATTAGCCTATTTATTCGACCATTGGCTCTAGGAGTACGACTTACAGCCAACCTCACAGCAGGACACCTGCTTATTCAACTCATCGCTACTGCCGTATTTGTGCTACTTCCTATGATACCTACAGTGGCCATCCTAACCGCAGCAGTTTTATTTCTTTTAACCCTTTTAGAGGTAGCTGTAGCAATAATTCAAGCCTATGTATTTGTACTCCTTTTGAGCCTCTATCTGCAAGAAAACGTCTAATGGCCCACCAAGCACATGCTTATCATATAGTTGACCCAAGCCCATGACCACTAACCGGAGCCATCGGTGCATTACTAATGACATCTGGCTTAGCAATCTGGTTTCACTTTCACTCAACAATTTTAATAACTCTAGGATTAATTCTTCTACTATTAACAATATACCAATGATGACGAGATATCATTCGGGAAGGCACCTTCCAGGGACACCACACACCACCAGTCCAAAAAGGCCTACGATATGGCATAATCCTCTTTATTACCTCCGAAGTATTCTTTTTCCTAGGATTCTTTTGAGCTTTTTATCACTCAAGCCTAGCCCCTACCCCAGAACTTGGCGGATGCTGACCCCCAACAGGAATCACCACTTTGGACCCCTTCGAGGTCCCACTTCTTAACACAGCCGTCCTCCTGGCATCTGGAGTGACAGTTACATGAGCCCACCACAGCATTATAGAAGGCGAACGGAAACAGGCCATTCAGTCTTTAGGTCTTACAATTATTTTAGGTATATACTTTACCGCCCTTCAAGCGATAGAATACTACGAAGCTCCTTTTACTATTGCAGATGGTGTCTACGGCTCAACCTTTTTTGTAGCTACTGGATTTCATGGCCTCCATGTTATCATTGGCTCCACTTTCTTAGCCGTCTGCCTCCTCCGCCAAATTCAATACCATTTTACATCAGAACACCACTTTGGCTTCGAGGCCGCCGCCTGATACTGACACTTCGTTGACGTCGTCTGACTCTTCCTATACGTATCAATTTACTGATGAGGCTCATATCTTTCTAGTATTAAAGTTAGTACAAGTGACTTCCAATCACACAGTCTTGGTTTAAGCCCAAGGAAAGATAATGAATTTAATCATAACCATTCTTGTAATTACATTAGCCTTATCCTCAATTCTTGCAATTGTCTCATTCTGATTACCTCAAATAAATCCTGATACTGAAAAGCTTTCCCCTTACGAATGTGGATTTGACCCACTTGGATCTGCCCGCCTACCATTTTCCCTACGGTTTTTTCTCGTGGCAATCCTATTCTTGCTATTTGACCTAGAAATTGCCCTTCTTCTCCCTCTCCCTTGGGGCGATCAACTTCACAACCCCGCTGGGACCTTCTTCTGAGCCACAACAGTATTGGTTCTTCTCACACTAGGACTCATTTACGAATGAACCCAAGGAGGCCTTGAGTGGGCAGAGTAGGGAGTTAGTCCAAAGCAAGACATCTGATTTCGGCTCAGACAATCGTGGTTTAAATCCACGACCCCCTTATGACACCCGTACACTTCAGTTTCAGCTCAGCATTTATTCTAGGGCTCATAGGACTAGCATTTCACCGCACCCATTTATTATCTGCACTATTATGTCTAGAAGGCATAATATTGTCACTATTTATTGCACTAGCCTTGTGAACACTTCAATTTGAATCAACAGGCTTCTCAACAGCCCCAATATTAGTCCTTGCCTTTTCGGCCTGCGAAGCCAGCACTGGTCTCGCACTATTGGTTGCCACAGCCCGAACCCATGGGACTGATCGACTACAAAACCTCAACCTCCTACAATGCTAAAAGTACTAATCCCCACAATAATATTATTTCCCACTATCTGACTAACTCCAGCCAAATGATTATGGACAACCACAACAGCTCAGAGCCTATTAATTGCCTTTATTAGTATGGCATGACTTAAATGAACATCAGAAACTGGATGGACTACTTCTAGCACATATCTTGCAACTGACCCACTTTCCACTCCTCTACTTGTATTAACATGCTGACTTTTACCATTAATAATTTTAGCCAGTCAAAATCATATTAATCCTGAGCCGATTAATCGACAGCGTCTTTATATTTCCCTACTCGCATCCTTGCAAGCTTTCCTGATTATAGCATTTGGGGCTACAGAGATCATCTTATTCTATATTATATTTGAAGCCACACTGATCCCCACATTAATTATTATTACCCGATGAGGCAACCAAACCGAACGACTCAATGCAGGCACCTATTTCTTATTTTATACTCTAGCAGGTTCCCTCCCCCTCCTAGTCGCCCTACTTCTCCTACAACAAGCTACAGGTACACTTTCCATATTAATTCTCCCTTACTCCCAGTCCCTTGATTTAAATTCTTGGGGACACATAATTTGGTGAGCCGGATGTTTAATTGCATTTCTAGTAAAAATACCGCTATATGGAGTCCACCTTTGGTTACCTAAAGCACATGTAGAAGCACCAGTTGCCGGCTCCATAGTACTAGCTGCAGTCCTCCTTAAACTTGGTGGATACGGGATAATACGAATTATAGTTATATTAGATCCCTTATCAAAAGAGCTTGCATACCCATTTATTATCCTAGCTCTATGAGGTATTATCATGACAGGGTCAATCTGTCTCCGACAAACAGACTTGAAATCACTAATTGCCTACTCATCGGTTAGTCATATGGGCTTAGTAGCAGGAGGTATTCTCATTCAAACACCATGAGGATTCTCAGGAGCAATTATTTTGATAATCGCCCATGGCTTAGTATCCTCAGCCTTGTTCTGCCTAGCAAATACCGCCTACGAGCGAACTCACAGCCGAACAATAATACTTGCTCGAGGTCTCCAAGTGATTTTTCCACTAACGGCGGCCTGATGATTTTTCGCCAACTTGGCCAATTTAGCCCTCCCTCCTCTACCTAACCTAATAGGAGAGCTCATGATCATCACCACCTTATTTAACTGATCCCCATGAACTATTGCCCTCACGGGCCTTGGAACACTTATTACTGCCGGCTACTCCTTATACATATTTTTAATATCACAACGGGGGCCTACACCGGTACACATCACAGGCCTTCCACCCTTCCACTCCCGAGAACACCTTTTGTTAGTCCTTCATCTGACCCCTGTAATGCTACTTGTTCTAAAACCTGAGCTAATGTGAGGGTGATGCTACTGTAAGTATAGTTTAGCCAAAATATTAGATTGTGATTCTGAAGACAAGAGTTAAAATCTCTTTACTCACCAAGAAAGGAATGAAAACAGTAAGTGCTGCTAATACTTATGCCCCGTGGTTAAACTCCGCGGCTTTCTTGCGCTTTTGAAGGATAACAGTTCATCCATTGGTCTTAGGAACCAAAAACTCTTGGTGCAAATCCAAGTGAAAGCTAAAATGATTTTAGCTATATCAACCTCCCTTATTTTAATTTTTATCACCTTGACCCTCCCCTTGCTATCCACACTAACCCCTGACCTCAAGAACCCACAGAAAACAGCAGAACTTGTTAAGGCTGCTGTTAAGACCGCATTCTTTGTTAGCCTAGTACCCCTTGTAATATTTCTCACATCAGGAGAAGAAATTATTATTACGAATTGACATTGAATAAATACCCAAACATTTGATATTAATATTAGCTTTAAATTTGACCACTACTCCCTGATTTTCATCCCTGTAGCTTTGTACGTTACCTGGTCAATCTTAGAATTTGCCTTGTGATATATGCATGCAGACCCTAACATTGACCGATTCTTCAAGTATCTACTATTATTTCTGGTAGCAATAGTTACCCTAGTAACTGCAAACAACATGTTCCAATTATTTATTGGTTGAGAGGGCGTTGGCATTATATCATTTCTGCTCATTGGGTGATGGCATGGACGAGCAGATGCCAATACGGCAGCTCTGCAGGCTGTTATTTATAACCGGGTAGGGGACATCGGATTAATTATAAGTATAGCATGAATTGCTATAACACTAAACTCTTGGGAGATTCAACAAATTTTCTCTCTCTCAAAAGACTTTGATATAACCACCCCTTTAATAGGATTAATCTTAGCAGCCACAGGAAAGTCAGCACAGTTTGGCCTTCATCCCTGGCTTCCCGCCGCCATGGAGGGCCCTACCCCCGTATCTGCCCTACTGCACTCAAGCACTATAGTAGTAGCCGGAATCTTTCTACTAATCCGTCTCCATCCTCTTATGGAAAACAATCAGCTAGCTCTTACAACCTGTTTATGCCTAGGCGCAATAACCACCCTATTTACAGCAACTTGTGCCCTCACACAAAATGATATCAAAAAAATTGTAGCCTTTTCAACATCAAGTCAATTAGGATTAATGATGGTTACTATCGGACTAAACCAACCTCAACTAGCATTTCTCCACATCTGCACACACGCTTTCTTTAAAGCTATACTCTTTTTATGCTCCGGCTCAATTATTCATAGCCTTAATAATGAACAAGATATTCGAAAAATGGGAGGCCTCTTTACACTAATGCCTGTAACTTCCACTTGTCTGACAATTGGAAGCCTAGCACTAACTGGAACCCCCTTTCTAGCGGGCTTTTTCTCAAAAGACGCAATCATTGAAGCTCTAAACACCTCTTACCTAAACGCCTGAGCCCTTGCCTTAACTTTAATCGCCACTTCTTTTACTGCCGTCTACAGCTTTCGCTTAGCCTATTACGTCACCCTGGGAGCCCCCCGATTTTTACCTCTCTCCCCTATTAATGAACATAACCCAATAGTGATCAACCCTATCAAACGGCTCGCGTGGGGAAGCATTATTGCCGGATTATTAATTACTCTTAACTTTTTACCCTCTAAAACCCCTACCATAACAATACCTTTCACACTAAAAATAGCCGCCATCATTGTCACTATTATAGGCCTTTTACTGGCTATACAACTAGCTGACATAACAAGCAAACAAATTAAAATTGTGCCTGTAACCTTTACTCATCATTTTTCAAACATACTAGGCTATTTCCCATCCATAACCCACCGAACTTTCCCCATGCTTAAACTGACACTTGGCCAATCCGCAACCAAATTTGATAAAACTTGATTAGAGGCTGCTGGCCCAAAAGGCATTGCACTTCTTCAGACCGCCTTTTCAAAAACCATAAATGATATTACACAAGGAATAATCAAGACTTATTTAACTATCTTTCTACTAACTTTAGTGCTAGCAGTTATCATTGCTATTCTTTAAACAGCTCGAATCGTTCCACGACTTAATCCCCGTGTAAGCTCTAACACCACTAAAAGTGTTAATAGTAGCACCCACGCACAAATTACTAGTATGCCTCCACCAAAAGAGTATATTACAGCAACACCTCCAATATCTCCCCGCACTACTGAAAGCTCTTTTAAACCCTCCACTACAAACCAAGAGCCCTCATACCACCCACCCCAACAATATCCTGCCGCAAGCCCTACCCCCACTAAGTATACTAAAACATATCCCAACACCGACCGGTTCCCCCAGGCCTCTGGGAAAGGCTCAGCAGCTAAAGCTGCAGAATAAGCAAATACTACAAGTATCCCTCCTAGATAAATTAAAAATAACACCAATGATAGAAAAGACCCCCCGTGTCCAACTAAAACACCACACCCAACTCCAGCTGCAACTACCAAACCAAGGGCAGCAAAATAAGGGGTAGGATTAGAGGCAACAGCCACTAAACCCACCACCAACGCCACTAATAAAACAAGCATAAAATAAGTCATAATTCTTACTCAGATTTTAACTGAGACTAGTGACTTGAAGAACCACTGTTGTACCTCAACTACAAGAACTAATGACAAGCCTACGGAAAACCCACCCCTTGATTAAAATTGCCAACCACGCACTAGTCGATCTCCCTTCACCCTCCAATATCTCAGCAATATGAAATTTTGGATCCCTACTAGGTCTGTGTCTTGTTACACAAATCTTAACCGGATTATTTCTAGCTATACACTACACTTCAGACATTACCACCGCATTCTCATCCGTTACCCATATCTGCCGAGACGTCAACTACGGGTGATTAATCCGTAATGTACACGCAAACGGCGCATCATTCTTTTTCATCTGCATTTACATACACATCGCCCGAGGATTGTACTACGGATCATACTTATACAAGGAGACCTGAAATATTGGTGTAGTACTCCTCCTCTTAGTTATAATGACAGCCTTTGTTGGCTACGTATTACCATGGGGACAAATGTCCTTCTGAGGTGCTACAGTAATTACAAACTTACTTTCTGCAGTTCCTTATGTAGGAGACTTACTAGTCCAATGGATTTGAGGAGGCTTTTCAGTAGACAACGCAACCCTTACCCGATTCTTCGCATTCCACTTTTTATTCCCGTTCATCATCGCTGCCGTGACTATTCTACACCTCCTTTTCCTGCACGAGACAGGATCAAACAACCCCACAGGACTAAATTCAGACGCTGACAAGATCTCATTCCACCCATATTTCTCCTACAAAGATCTCCTGGGATTCGTGGTTATGTTTCTAGGTCTAGCACTTCTAGCGCTTTTCTCACCTAACCTTTTAGGGGACCCAGAAAATTTTACCCCCGCAAATCCACTCGTTACCCCACCCCATATTCAACCTGAATGGTACTTCTTATTTGCCTACGCTATTTTACGGTCCATCCCCAATAAACTCGGAGGAGTCCTCGCACTACTATTTTCAATCCTAGTCCTAATAGTTGTACCTTTTCTTCATACCTCTAAGCAACGAGGACTTACATTCCGGCCAGCCACCCAGTTTCTATTCTGAACACTAGTGGCAGACATAGCCATTCTCACCTGAATTGGGGGCATACCAGTAGAACACCCATTTATTATCATTGGACAAATTGCCTCCGTACTGTACTTTGCCTTATTCCTCATCCTTATCCCGGCAGCCGGCTGGCTAGAAAATAAAGCGCTGGAATGAGCTTGCCCTAGTAGCTTAGTATTAAAGCATCGGTCTTGTAATCCGAAGATCGGAGGTTAAACTCCCCCCTAGTGCCCAGAAAAAGGAGATTTTAACTCCTACCCCTGACTCCCAAAGCCAGGATTCTAAACTAAACTATTTTCTGTCAGACCTTATGATCTAGTACATATATGCATTATATTACATTAATGGAGTAGTACATATATGTATTATCACCATTAAATTAATTTAACCTAAAAGCAAGTACATTAGCTAAGTATACCATAAGCATAAAAGTTAAGACTCACGAAATCAATCAATTAAACTGATACGTTCATTTACTAGCATATAATCCTTGTAAGATTCTCCCTTGGTAGATCAACTTCGATCCCATACCAGATAATTATGTAGTAAGAAACCACCAACCAGTTTACTGTAAGGTACATCATGCATGATGGAATCAAGGACACACGGCGTGGGGGTAGCACACTGTGAACTATTACTGGCATCTGGTTCCTATTTCAGGTCCATAAGCGTGAAACCCCCATCTATATTAATTATACTGGCATCTGATTAATGGTGTAGTACATACGTTTCTTTACCCCCCATGCCTAGCGTTCTTTTATATGCATATGGTATTTTTTTTTTGGGTTTCCATTCATCTTACATCTCACAGTGCAGCGCGAACAGAGTTGAAATAAGGTGGTACATTTTCCTTGAATGTGTAAATATCTGTAATACTTTAATTACATAATTTAAGAATTACATTAATTTATTTCAAGTGCATAACACTCTCATCCTTTCTTCAACTAACCCTTATATATATCCCCCCGGCTTTCGCGCGACAAACCCCCTTACCCCCTACGCCCCAAAAGTCTAGCTTTCCTTGTCAAACCCCTAAACCAAGGAAGACTCAGGGACGCACGAGCCGACGAGTTGTGATTATTAGCCGACTACCCCCCGCGTATATATATATATATATGAATACATCAATTTTTAACACAATTTTTTAACCTGTATCTCTCGATTGAAATATTGCTGAGTTTTCAATACTAATATTAGGCATC